ATAGAAAAAAAACTCTTGATTATTGATACATTCTATCAATTTCAATTGGTCAATAACGACAGAGTTACATCACACCCCTTCTCATTTTTCAAATTTTTATTGAAAAATAAATAAAGGGGGGGTAAAGTGAATTCTTCTCAATATACATACTAGGATTAGGACTATGATACAAGTAATTCCTGACATCTAGGCGAAAAGGAATAGCAAATCTAAAGATAGGCAAAAGGCTTCTCATAATTTTTTTGTTCTTTTTTACGAATTTGATAAAGCTAAATAGACAGATCTAAAAATTCATTTCGGATAATTGAACCTTCTCAAACTGTTTCTTTTTAAGAACCAAAAAGATTTGTGCCAAAACAACCGATCCTAAAAAGAACAAAAGGCCTTGGACACGTAATGGATCTTGAAGTACTATTTCCGCATCCCCCTGACCAAACCCACCCACATTAGGATTACTCGTTAATGGTTGGTCGAGTTTAATGGATTCGCCCTCTGAAACAAGAAGTTCTAGGCCTCGAGGGATAATATCAATCACTTCGCGTCCATTGGGTGCATCCACTATGGTTATTTCGTATCCCCCTTTTTCTTTTCGTAAAATTTTGCTTATTATCCCTCCTGCCGTAGCATTATAAACTGTATTGTTACTTTTGCTACCATCAGGATAAATCTGACCCCTTCCCCTGTTTCCACCTACGTATATAGGATATTTTAAGAAGTGAACATCTTTATTAGTAGCAGGGTCTGGAGCAAGAATAGGAAAGGTTATTTCACTATATTTTTGACCAGGAACAGGACCTATCACAAGAATATTTTTTTTATTGGGGCGATAATTCTGAAAAGACAGATTTCCTATCTTTTCTTTCATCTCGGGTGAAATACGATCGGGGGGGGCTAATTCAAACCCCTCCGGTAAAATAAGAACAGCTCCCACATTCAAAGCTCCTTTTTTACCATTAGCTAGAACTTGTTTTAGTTGCATATCATAAGGAATTTTAACAACTGCTTCAAATACCGTACCAGGAAGTACCGTTTGTGGAACCTCAATATCCACGGGCTTGTTAGCTAAATGGCAATTGGCACATACAATACGCCCAGTTGCCTCTCGTGGATTTTCATAATTCTGCTGGGCAAAAATCGGATATGCACTTGAAATGGATGCCCAAGTTATTATATATATCATGAGTGAGACAGATATGGAGCGAGTAATCTCTTCCCTTATCCAAGAAAAGGTATTTCTAGTTTGCATGGTCCAATCATTTATCCCGAAAATTTCTACAATAAAGTTAACTAGGTCGATAATATACTTCCCTAGCCACAATTCTGCTATTTACATTTACTTAAAAAAATCAAATTTTTTTGTTGAAATATACAAGGAATCCCTCGTGGGTAAAAAGAGTAAAGTAAATACGACTTTTATTTGGTTATGATGTATAAGGTACGAAAGATTAAAATTGGATTAGTGAATCTTTTTTTAGTCGTTTATTGCATGATAAATCACTACAAGTGACGGAGATACACGATTTAAATAACGAAAAATCCAATATTTAAAAATTGTATCAAGAATGACTGGAAAGGTAGAAACTAGACCAGATAAAATTTGCTCATAATGAGCAAACCCAAAATCTTTGTAAATATAACCAATCATTAGTTCCCAACCGTGAGGCGAATGGAATCCGATACATAAATCAGTTAATAAAAGAATCGAAAAAGCTTTAATTGTATCACTTAAATTATATAGGAATTCTTGAACCCAAGAATTCAGAATAAAAAGCTTTTCCTTACCCCAAAAGGAATAACCACTTAGAATAACGAAAGATATTAGATTTGTCGAGAAGTGCAAGATTGTATGGATACGATACTCATTGTGTATCTTGATGAATTGGATCGTTTCTTTGTGGATTCCTAGACGAAATTGTTGTAAATCGGTTTCTGGGTATTCCTTTATCATTTCATCGAGCTGTAATAGTTCCTCTAATTGTATGAATTTTTCTAGAACACTTTTTTCTTGAATATCATTCAAAAAAGTTTCGCATTGTCTAGTATTCCACCAATTAGTAATCCAAGTTTTCAAACTTTTATTACAGCAGAGAGAGATCAACCAGGGCAAAAAGACTATAGATGTAAAATAAAAAAAAGGAATGAATGCTTTCTTTTTTGCCATTTTGAATCTGTGAATTTTTAATGAACCTGCCTCATTTGTTGATTCTATTAGATCTAATATTTCTATCGAGCATGAGTTTCTATTCTAATTCGAATAGAATGTAGTGAGCCTACGAATCCATTTTCTCGTTTTCTGTTGATTCAATACTGAGTCTTTGCTTTGAATCTAGAAAGAATACAGAAATAGACTCAGAATACACTTCCAACTTGAATCAAGAAAAAATTGGGTTTCCAGGATGTTATTCCCCCTTTTTTCGATCAATACTAATTTCGAGACGAAGAAACTCCTTTTCTATCAAATATATCAAAAAAAACGAACATAAAAGAATAGATGAATATTCAATTGACAAAAAAAAGAAATAAATTCTTTCGTTTTTTCTTCCTACTGCCAAAGCATTTAGTCTTTTAAAATTAATTCATTTCAAAAAACTTCAATTGGGACACGCAAGAAGTAAGCCAATTCAGCAGCTTTTTGCTCAATTTCTCGTGTAGTAAAATTCTCATCAGTACGAATTAAAGGAATAGCCCCTTGACCTCGAATTTCCATATAAAGGACACGCCGAGCAGAAACACCCTCTTTAACTTCTATTCTGATGGACTGAATATCTTTCATAAAGAATCGTAAAAAGATGCGACGACTTTTTCCAGGAAATCCCCAACGAAAAATACGCACTATTCCTTCTTTTCGGTCGAAAAGATCATAACCACTACCCACATTCCACAAAATAGTGCACCACAAATAGCAACTAATAAAGAGACCTGCGATCCCATAGAAAGACATCACAATCCCTTGTGGAAAAAAAATGATTTGCTGAGACGGAAATAACGATATAACATTTCTACCAAGATAACTGGAAGTTCCAACCAATAAGAATCCTAATGAACCTAAAAATAGGATAAAGGCCCAGCAGAAATTACTTGTTTTTCGAGACCCCGTTATAAATTCTATCCATATAGATTCTGATCGCCAACTCATATATATTAGATCCAGTTATACAATTTTTTGGAATTGAGAAAATATGACTTTCCTTTTTTTGTTTTCAAAGTAACTCTCATCAACTATTTTGTTGTGAACCTTTACCTTAGGAGTAATTCATAGAATTGTTTATATCTAAAATAATAACATCTCCTTCCTTTATATGATCCCCTATAGTTATATACATACAAATAAATAGATTGACTGGAATTTCATACATGGGCCCGACGATGATCCATTTTTCAAAAGAGCGCAAATTTATTTACGTTTACACACGCATAAGAGCTTTTTTTATTTATGTTTGTAGGAATCTATGTGTTATACAATATTTTACCAAATGGGTCTTATCGAATCGAAGTTTTTAAAATAAAAAAGGAGTGATACGATTAGGTCTCAGCCGATCTAAAAAATCTTATTTTTTTGAATATGAAGAAATAAAGAAGCCATTGCAATTGCCGGAAAGACTAGGCCTACTAAAGGCACAAAAATAGAAGGTAAGTTATTGAAAGTTGTCATAAAATGGGTACCTCAATTTAATATTTGTACCTGTTATTGTTATATTCTGAATTCTAAAGATATCTTAGAATATCTTGTATTTTTATTATTTCTATTATATATATTATATAATTATACTAAGTATCTTTAAGTAAATATATATCTAATACTAATATACAACCTAATAGAAATATATAGAATAGAACCTAATAGAAATAGAATAAAAAAATAGGTACAAGAAACGCCAAACTAAATAAATGGACTTATTCATCTTTCAAAATAAAATAGATGTATCATAATCCCCTTGTTAGATTTATTATTCTTTTTGTCTTATAATAGTCATTAATAAAGAAAAAATTTTATTCCATTACAAATTTCTACAAAATTGATTAGAATCTGATCCAACAACAGGGAATTTTCGGGAAATGCAAAAAGATGGAAGACTCTCTATAGATCTGTATCTATCTCTATTTGAATTATCTATACATATGCAAGCAAGGGAGGAAAATGAACTTTTTTTATTTTTCTAGTCTAATTTGAACTTCCTCAAAACCAAAATTCACTTTTTATCTTGTTGATAGAGGTTTACTGAGTAGTAAACAAGAATATCGATAAAAAAAATGATTCGAAAGAAAAATGAATTTTTCGGGGTTTTCGTTTAATTCTGATAAACTAACCGTTCTATTTGATTTTATTTTTGTTCAAAGGAAAAAAAGCATGGAGCTGAAATAACTCGTTCAGAACACCTTTTAAAAGATTACGTGGTACAATTGCATCCAATAAGCCCTTACGTAATAAAGATTCAGCCGCTTGTGAACCTTCAGGCACGGCTTTTTTCAATGTTTGTTCAATTACTCTTTTACCCGCAAATGCAATATAGGCATAGGGTTCGGCAATAATGATATCCCCCAACATACCAAAACTAGCTGTCACTCCACCGGTAGTAGGAGATGTAAGAATTGATATATAGAATAACTTTTTACTTGATTGATAATCACATAAAACCGAGGAAATTTTAGCCATTTGCATCAAACTGAAACTTCCTTCTTGCATTCGTGCTCCTCCGGAAGAACACACTAAAATAAGAGGTAAACATTGATTGGTAGCATACTCGATCAAACGAGTTATTTTTTCGCCTACTACAGATCCCATACTACCCCCCATAAACTGAAAATCCATAACCCCAAGGGCTACCGGAATACCGTTTAGTTGACCTGTACCTGTTTGAACAGCGTCAGTCAATCCTGTAGTTTTTTGAGCAGAGTTAATACGCTTTTTATAAGGTTCCTCCTTCGAATGAAATTTAATGGGATCCGCAGAGACCATGTCTTCATCCATAGGATTCCAAGTACCCGGATCAATCGAAAGC